GCTGATAGGAAAGGAGAGAAAAACAAAGCAATGCCAAGAGCTCCGTCAATCCGCTGTTCATTGATAGACGAAGCTCTCTCTTTATCATCTCGTGCCAGATGTAACAAAGGATTCATCCTTTTTCCTTCTCGCGAACCACGGGAGCGCCTAGTGCCCAGAGGAGCAAAGCTAATTTTCCTTTCGGGGTAAAGCGGCGCATAAAAAAGGGCTGGCCCGTCAAAAGCCCGGTTCCTTCGCGAACGAAGTTCAGAATCAACAAGGGTTCGTAGAACGAAGGGGGTGTACAACTGGCGGTGTACAACACCACCACTTTTTTGTTCGTAACGAGGGAGAGATAGAATGGAGTTCTTCACGAAGTTCGAGACAAAGGAATAAAAAAGAGTTTCTCTATGGCCTCCTCGTTTTGAGACATTATGGCTTTGGGGTCGACCCCGGTAACAAAGAAGGAATCCATATAAACTTGGGATCCGACACCATGATAAAATACTACCCTCATGATTAGACCATGTCCCTGAGATTTGATAAAAGAAAGGTGCATTAGCGGTTAATACGTTGTAATTGGATAAGTTATTAGGAATATGACGGAACGAAAGACCAAGGAAAGAAAGAAGAATGCACCAAAATGCAGGTGCTGCACCAAACGCTGGTGGTTGTTTCTTGTTGTAAGTGAATGCAATGAAAAGACCCGGAAATAACGAATAATGAAACAATTCATATATTGACATTTCGTGCTCATTTCAAAATTTCTGCTTTGTTATTCCCATCATCCGGTAACCACAGGATGATCCACAAGAAAGGTGGCAGGATTCGAACCTATGGCCGGCCCGCCCCTGACCCGCTGGGTTGGGTGGCCGGGTTAGCACCCCTCGTCGCCTCTGTACCCAAAACAGATGCGCTGCGCTACCCAGCGCGTAACCTTGTCCCCCCTACCCCTCTTCTGGTTATGCCATTACCAATCGCGGGTAACCCCCGGGCCGGCCGCCCCTGACCTAATAAGAACGATTATCCTTATGACCAAACAAGGAGCAGCTTACTTACTTCTCGAGCGATAGTTCCACGATCCCGACAAGAGATTTTGAGGATGTCATGCCTGAGTGTCGAAGACCCTTACACCGAGAAGGCCGGTGGACCATAAGATAGAGCTGGAACCGGAGGCTTTGCGCCCGAAAATTGCCCCCCGAACTATCAGAGCTAAGGAAGCAACTCAAGGAGCTGATCGATGCCGCATCTTCTGGTCTTGGTTCCTTTCGGACGTGCGGGCGGATCCTATTTTCTTCCTTCTTTTGTTCTGGTTCCCGTGCGTGTAGGAGGTCTTTTTTTAGCGTTGGGTTTGTTATCAAGGCAAGGGGAGTGTGCTTTTGCGCTCTTTCTACGGCCCGTTATGCTTTTCCCGGCTCGGCATGCTTGCTTTAACTCTATCGACAGCATTTTTGGTGTCCAGACCAGTAGCAGCAGCAGCGTCGGTTAAGGCTCGTTCCGAAAGAGATATATGTGGAGCGGTTCCAGTCCCTCTTTGGAGGGACTTACGCCAGCTTCGGTCAGCAGAGTTACCCTCCACTCAGCCATGTAAAACACGGTTTCGTATACCCCTAATTCTGAAATTTTTGTGACTTTTTGGGGCTCCTCGTGGAAAGCTTTGCGGTTAATAATAAGTAATCCAATCTTCCTCACGCTCTTTAGTTCATCTCGGTAGAACAAGGAAAAAGCCTATGTGGTGGGTTCGACTCCCACAGGAGCGCACATTAATTACCGATCAGCTGCTTTTCATTAAAGGAAGCGCATTCTTTTAGAACCTTTGACCAGCGGGTCGGTCGCCTGTCCTCCCCCCGTAGAAGCTAGTGCCTAGAAGTGGACTTCCGCGCCGACGATTCCGCCGGTCCCGGAAAAACCGGGGTATCCAGGCGAGGCTTCTTTTTTATTGAATAAGAAAGGAGCTCGCCTAGATCCAAGTCTCCCCAATCCCAGTGCGGCGGGTCGGGCCAATCAAATTCCAGATTGAAGTCCGGTCGGCGACACCCGCTGCCCGACCTTTGCCAATCCCATCGTGGCTCTTTCGGCCAGTAGGGGTCAAAGTCCCAATCTTCCAAGTCAGGGAAACCACTATACCTTTTTGGGAAGTCGTGTACAACCGAAGGGCCAGCCTCATTATCATTTGCCCGGCCCCTCTCTAGGGGGATTCAATCAGAACGCTAGAACCATAATCTTTCCTAGGAACAGCTTCTACGACGGTAGGCGTAAGGGCATGATTAGTTTAACAAATCTCACTGCACACTTTATATATATCTGTCTTCATTATCGGCTGCGTGCTATCGTAGATAGAGCAATGGGAGGTTACACAATTCCGAATCCACTATTACAGTAATTTTTTTTTTCTTTATCCATGGGCAATGAGTTTCTAATGTATTGGGCGCCCTATTTATATACATTATTTTCGTATTAGCTTATCCGTTGCTCTGATCCGTCTGTCGTTCCTCTGTAGCATGCGGTCGAACCTACTTTAAAGATCCTGTGCAGCCCCAAACGCTGCTATGGCCTTCTTGCCGTGAAAGTGAGGAGAGCTTAGAAGCAGCATAGCCTCGAACCAGGATTGAGAGTTTTTCTTCATCATCAGCAGCTTCTATACCCACCTAAGATGGAAAAGACAATGTTCGAACCCGGGGATCTTTGATCCTCCGCCCAATCTTGACTATAACTTTGGTAGTGACAGACTAGCCCGTATAAGGTACAACCTAAGACGGAACTGAACTATTTTCATCGAGATGTATTTTTTGTTTTAAGTTCGCCAAGGCGAATTCACCCGCTTTCCCGCTGTTGCAGAAAAGGAGGATGCTCTAACTGAGAATTCAAGGAAGACTTGTTCCAACGCCCATTTCTTGCTAATGATGTGATGATAGAAGCACTCTCTCTCCTTTTTCTGTTTAGCCATGACGGACACCTTTATGTATGTAATTTTGAGACACCAAAAAGGAACAGAGGCTCAATCTAGATTTGTCACAACTACCAACCACCTCGAATTAAACCCAAGACCCTCTTCTAGAGCTGTCGGAACTAAAAGAAAGAGAAAGGCGGCTCTTCAATTACCGGGGTACATCTTCATTCGCGATTCATGATAGATCAAGGGACTGACATAAACATACACAAGCGGACTAGCTTAGTCTTCTTTCTTTACTTAATTTTTCCTTATACGGTCAACACAATCTGAATTGTTCAGAGCCACTTTATAACGATTTTTTTTTTTCATGCTTGACTAGTACCACAGTCTATGCGTTGCCTTTTATCGAGAGAAAGACCAACCATCAATCACGAGATTTCTTGTTCTGATGTCTAAAACGTGCCAATTAAACTACTAGCAAGCGCTCGGATTCTTCTGATGTGCTACATTCTACATAGGAAAGTTTCTCCCTTAACAGGGGTGTCGTAAGACGCCTCTTTCTACCCATCCGCCCAAGTAAGATAGTTCAATCACTTTATTTGATAAGCAATAAGCCTTTTGCTACAGCTCCGGAGCTGCCAGCTATAACATATTACACCTACCTATACCTATTAGTTAACGGACGCTTTCACACCGTTGGTTGCTACTATTCATTTCATACTCGACGAGACTATCCTATTGCCGGTGTCGTAAACGAAGACGAAGCACGATCTTATTTATTTTAGACTTCCTTCAGCTTTCGACCTTCCCTAGGTAGATATCCATAAAGCAGCTTTTTCAACTTAAGTGAATAGATCCGTTATTTCCTATTGTAGTGGTTCCCTAGTTATCCATGTCATTTTCTTCGAAAGAATGTGTCCTGAAGCCATCGCAACTTACCAGACAAAGCCAAGACGAACCCCTCGGCAAAAGCAAGGAGCATCGCGATACGCACAAGAATTTCAATAAAATTAGCTCAGATGTATCCTTTCTTTCAAGTGCGGCTCTATGCAAAGGTTATTAAGCCACCTATGTTATGGGGTTTAGTGATCGACTCTTCTAGCAATCGTTTTGATAGAGCAAGGCTTCGGAGGGACAAGATTGATGAAGTTAGGAAGACGGGTGCCTTGTGGTGAATGGAACGAGGTAACTATTAAGAAATACGATATCTCCGCGACTCGGGGAGCGGCTGCTCCAACAGAAGGGCGAGCCTTTTTAGCTATGATTATACTCGTGATTTTAGCTATATTATGTGCTTGTGATTCTAACCACGACTATCCTTGCAGAATGGGACTCCTTGCGTGTCGGTGAAGAAAGAACGGGCGGCGGTGAAGAAGGGAGCATACGCAGGGAAGAGGGAGCAGAGATTCTTTCTCGAATTTGATTATATACAATCATTCTTCGTCTGCCCCGCGGCATCGGTTAAGAATCGAGTATGAGTATTCAGTATAGATAGATACCCTGGTAACTGGTAGACAGAAATAGCGGCAACTCCTCTTTTGCTTGCGAAGACATCTGGTTGGTTTAGTCTGATAATGGCCAGAGAGCCGCTCGCTGTGATTAACCAATTATTGAAGACTAATCCGTGTCCCCAGCAATAAAAAGATTGAGGATCACTTTTCTTTTTAGGTTTATAGTGTGTCAGTTTCAAACTCTGAGATCTTTGACCACTAACATCCTCCCGCTGACGCGGGAAAAGACTTCGATTATCTCATCCGTTCGGGACGGGACGGAAGCCCCTACTAGATCCACAAAGGCTGGAGCTTAGGACTGAAACCTAGGGATTCTCGCGATTACCATAATATAATGTATGGTATGCTATTAAATCTCGGTGTAGCACCTACGTTCGGCCTTTACTTCTAACCATCTGGTTTCTTTTTCTAGCTGCGCCCCGGGTTGAAGAAAGGTAAAAAATGCCCCTATCAAGATAAAGTGGTCAACGCATGCTAATTCAGCAGGTTCGAGACCATCATACAAGGGGATCAAGAAAATAAAACAAGAAGCGCCCCGGGCGACTGACAAGTGAAGAAGTCCCGTTTGGCATGAATCGATTCCCAGCAGGGGCAATCATCCGAACAACTCCTGATTCTATTGATTCGGACCAGCGGATCTGTTTCATACGAAAATAAAAATCTTCATAAATGGGATAGTTCATCAAGCCACTAATATCTCGGGAGTTTGCTCTCCGATGAAACCCCTTCCGCTTGCTAAGCTCAAGAAAGACGCTTCCCAACTCAACCCACTCTACTCTTAAAAAATAGCTCAAACTTTCTCTTTGAAAATAATGTCCGAGAACTTTTCTTAAGTCAACTATTGGATATTCAGCAGCTACATCCTTAGAATGGAGTTCCGAATAACAAACAAACTATGAAGTGCTTCTAAACGGGGTGGAAAGAAACAACACCTTCTGATCAATGAAAGATCCTTTGAATATTGAGTGAGACTCCATTTCTTATTAATTAATATAATAAATATAATAAACCCCGTCCGGAATAGAAGAAGGGAGCTATCCTCAAAGAAGAGAGTTGGAGGTTCCGGTTGGTTTGGTTCCATTCAGAATGGGTTTTGCTGGTTATTTCTAGTTGGTCATGGAAATGCCGCGGGGGGTTATGGCGACACGAGTGCCAGGGAGTAGAAGAGCAGCGAAAGTAGTACTACAATAGACGTAGTGGCTGTACCAGCTTAATTGATAGTAATCTTTTATTGCATGATCCCGTTCCCCTTGGGGAGTCTCAAATAATTGTATATTGAATATTCACCTTTATAGGATATTATAATTATATTGTCCCGGCGCTTACGGGCTTATTGGATTAGATCAAATTCATTAAGTTACACGGAATATGGCAGCCGTAGATAAGCAAGCTGGGGTTGACCACATCTGTCGAAGTAAAGAAGACAGTCAATCCCAATCGATGAGAACGAAGTATTTGATTCTTCGACAAGACGGGGGATCTAGTAGCTGCTTAATCTATGTCAGTAGGTCTCGATACCTTATTTTCAGGTAAAGTCCATCGGTGGAGAATCAGGTTCCTATCCCACTCGTCGGTTTATCTATTTATGATTGAGCTAACTGACTGAAACCTTTCCACTGCGGCCGGGTGGGACCTAGACGGCCGGTGGATCAACGGTGAGCCGTTCAACCAGGGGTCTATCCATAGTTTTGTGTCAGTTCCCGTTCCAATGAAGTAAGAGATCCCCTCAAGGACTATCGATTTGGCCGCCGCTATTGATCTCCAGTCGAAGGAGGCAGGTGGTTTAACTGTAGCCGCTAGCGGTGATTCCTGTGGACCAGTCCAGCCTGTTAAGGGAGAGGACTCTGTGGGCAGGAACTACTATGTTATCTCGTTTTCTGAATTCGCATTAGAGACAGACGGTGCACTCTTTCGAGGAACAATTGAAGAGAAAAATGCATTGGTGGAAAATCTTTTAATATCTCACGACGGCACGGATCCTATATACGGAGATATCCAAAACTTCTATATTCTATGTTATTAACAAATCGATGAGATCAACAAGGGATAGGGGAGTACATAAAACTCCTTCCATGCCAGCTTCTAAGCACGAGAATGGCTTCTAAGGGAAAGGTGCTTCTTGGAATGCCCGTATGCTCCAGATGAATGGACGAGTAAGAGACCCGTACAAGCACAATCTTCGGTGAAAGCTATAGGCCGGTCTCCGTGCGCGGCGTACTCTGAGGTTTGTCTTGCTTGAATACTTCGAAAAGTCAAGGCAGTAGAACTGGCGACAGAATTTCGGTAGGTCGAATAGATACATATAGACAGGTTGGTTGATCGAGGAGTCACAAAGAGAGTGAAGTTAATGGCTAACGCGGGGAACCTTTGCTCCTAGGGACTCGCAGGTGACGACGACAGGATACTGTTTGTCCAGAGTTGGGAGACTACTACCGGGAAAGCGCACTTAGGAGCGGCGGATATACCACAGGAGGGGTTCGTCATGCTCCTAGCGCGAAAGCGCTAGCACCCGGGGTAAGAGTGGGCGGACCACGCTTGAGAAAGCGTGTTCCTTGGGCTCAGTGTCTGCCTTAGTAGGAGGAGGGGAAGATAGGTGATAGCAAGTCGGTGGTAGGCCGCTTGTTTAAGGAATGCCCAAATAGAGTCTACGGGTGGATTCTCATTTCATGGAAAAGTAGGTGGGGGAATTCTCGATATTATCCCGTTCGATTTAAGCAATGATAATGCCGTTTTGTGAAATGTATTATTCCGTAGTTAAATATCCCTTTGGCGTCTGGGTTTCGGTGGTAGACCGACACAGGTGAACTCTCCCGGCAAGAACGTACGCTAAACTTTTTGCTTTCACTATTTCACCCAAGAGAGCGCTCCGACCGAGTAATGTAGGACAACCTCCGCACTCCGGCGCTACCTTATACACGGGTCAATCCCACGAGCTATCCATTCGCTTCATCTGTCCTTAGGAACATGGATTTTAATTTCCCTCTAGTACATCCTTTCTACTGCTACAGGTTCGCTACTCGATTCATTTGCTTCCCACTTTCAGTACAACAACCTGGATCGATTCACTAAACAACAAAAGAAAACTGGTCTTTCAAGTTGAATCTATCTATGACATTA